GCTAATTCTGATCGGGGTAGTATTCTAATAGATAGGCCCTATGGTCTATCTATTAGAGTGTAGAATGTCTAAAGGTCTACTTTATAATATATAAAAAAATACAATTTTAAAAATTCTAAAGCAAGTGGTAAATGTGTAATATGGGACTCATCCGAGTGAAGGTTCTCTTATGTATAATATCTCGTTCGACAACCATGATGTCTATGTGTATAACACTTTTCCTATTCATAGAATTCATAGAAAAGGCGTATATATTTATTTATGCATATATACTTAACCAAACGACTTCTTAATTCAATATTAAATTAAAGAGGGAATAATTTCCTTAGTACTCCTCCATAATTCGGGTAAGAACCCGTTGATTGAAATAGAACGGTTCGCAATCATTTTTATTATAATGAATTTCCTCTTCTCAGTATTCCTTTCGAAATACAAAGATGTGAGTTGGTGAAATATCTGTTTGATTGAAAAAGTGTGATTCATATAATGATAATGGATTCCTCCATCGGAATCGAATGGAATTCAAAAATTTTTTTCATTTTAAGTAGTGCAAAACGTGTTGCAGAACGATCTAGGAAACAAGTGATACAGTTTGATTAATTAGTAATACTCCTAGAGTCCACTTCTTCCCCACACTATAAGTGAAAGGGAAAATGTAAAGACTACCATTAAAGCAGCCCAAGCGAGACTTACTATATCCATGTGAATTATGTCTCCTTATCTATATAAATAGGATCTCTCAAAATATGAAGGAATTGAATTGTTCTATTCCTCTATACTAAATAGTATAGTGGAATCCATGGTGCAGAGTCAAAAAAGGATTCGGACCGAATAATATTGATATCCCAATTTACTAAATCAACTTCTACTAAATGAGCTCATTTAATGACAAATTCCTAGATGATTTCGAAACATTAAATAAAAGGAAAGATAAATATAAAGCAAAATACGTAGTAACATCTCTAGGAAATGTTACTAATGGAAAACATGCATGTAGGAAAAATAAGGCCTTTTTTCTTTTTGGTTATTGATACTCATAAGTAAAAAGCATAAAAAGATAAATCAATATCGAATTGTGTATTTGATCGAATGCATAACCCTTTTCGACTATCTCTGTGAAAAATTTGAGAGATAATATATTTTTGATTCGAGGTTGCCGAAAAAAAATCATTTCCACTTTCTTATTGAAAGTAGGGTTTCACACCTCTTGTTGATCAGGCGACACCCGGATTTGAACTGGGGAAAAAGGATTTGCAGTCCCCCGCCTTACCACTCGGCCATGCCGCCAAAACGATATAAAATTAGAGAAATATGAAATATATCCTTGCATTACTGCACTCACTTTTCTTGTATTTATTGTATGTGTACACGCGGTGCATCGGGGGTTACATTTTTTGAATCCCTTTTTGCCTAAATTGCCTAAAAGAAACTCTTTGATTTCCGTTGTATTTGATACGCCCCTGTAGAGTATCTCAAAATAAGCAACTTTTTCCACTTTCTAGTCTGGTCTGTTTTCATTCACAAAAGTCAAACAAATTTGAACCATTAACTATTGCAAATCGAGGAACGATTTGAATTGAATCTCAAAGTTTGTTTTTTTTTTTTTCTTTTCTTAATGACATAAGAACATATAAATTGATACATTACTATTGAGTTTAAAAACCCTTTTCAATTTAAATTATAGCAACAATTATGAGTATATGTAAACCCCAACTTTATTTGTTTATTTTAAATTTTTTATTTATTATATTTTAATTCTAAATATATGATATGTTTATGTTGCCTAGAAGAAATTCTCAGAAGATTTTCATAGCTCAGAGTTGAATAGAAAATTTCTATTTTAGCATAAAGCATGTTGTTTAAAATATGAACATCAATACAACAAAGGAGAACACGGATATTAATATTATTAATATTGTAGATATTAATATCTACATACGTCTTTAATAAATAAATAAATAGCTCTTCTATTTAGATTTTCTATTAGATTCTATTTAGATTTTCTATTAGAAACTTCATATATGTAAATATATGTAATATCATAATAATGAGAATCATAGAAATTCAATCATTTTTTTGTTTGATATTCTCTCCAAAATTCTATAACTTAACCTTAATTAAGATTAAGTGGCCAATTTTTTTCTAGAATTGTTTTAAAAATTCCTTTCAATTTGTATCCGTTCAAAATTTTAATTAACGTAGAAACTTCTTTTTTTCTTCATTCATACGTATTTCATACATTCTAGTCGAGATATGGAGTTGGGTAAAATTTCATGTGATTCAGTAAACAGAATATAAATTCCATCATTGCTAGATCATTTCTAAAAATTTGGTCAAGAGTGGGATTTTTTGATAAATGGGAAATTTAAAATGCTAGGGGATGGAAACGAGGGAATGTCTACAATACCTGGATTAAATCAGATACAATTTGAAGGATTTTGTAGGTTTATTGATCAGGGTTTAATGGAAGAACTTTCTAAATTTCCAAAAATAGAAGACACAGATCAAGAAATCGAATTTCAATTATTTGTGGAGACATACCAACTGGTAGAACCCTTGATAAAAGAAAAGGATGCTGTATATGAATTATTAACATATTCCTCTGAATTATATATATCCGCGGGATTAATTTGGAAAACCGGCAGGGATATGCAAGAACAAACAATTTTTATTGGAAACATTCCTCTAATGAATTCCTTAGGAACTTTTATAGTCAATGGAATATATAGAATTTTGATCAATCAAATATTGCAAAGCCCCGGTATTTATTACCGGTCAGAATTGGACCATAACGGAATTTCGGTATATACTGGTACTATAATATCAGATTGGGGAGGAAGATCAGAATTAGAGATTGATATAAAAGCAAGGATCTGGGCTCGTGTAAGTAGGAAACAAAAAATATCTATTCTAGTTCTATCATCAGCTATGGGTTTAAATCTAAGAGAAATTCTAGAAAATGTTTGGTATCCTGAAATCTTTTTGTCTTTTCTGAACGATAAGGAGAGAAAAAAAATTGGGTCAAAAGAAAATGCCATTTTAGCGTTTTATGAACAATTTGCTTGTGTAGGTGGAGATCCGGTATTTTCTGAATCCTTATGTAAAGAATTACAAAAAAAATTCTTTCAACAAAGATGTGAATTAGGAAGAATTGGTCGACGAAATCTGAACCGAAGGCTAAACCTTGATATACCCCAGAACAATACCTTTTTGTTACCACGAGATATATTGGAAGCCGCAGATCATTTGATTGGACTGAAATTTGGAATGGGCACAGTTGACGATATGAATCATTTGAAAAATAAACGTATTCGTTCTGTAGCAGATCTTTTACAAGATCAATTTGGGTTGGCTCTGGTTCGTTTAGAAAATGCGGTTCGCGGAACTATATGTGGAGCAATTCGACATAAATTGATACCAACACCTCAAAATTTGGTAACTTCAACTGCATTAACAACTACTTTTGAGTCTTTTTTTGGTTTACACCCCCTATCTCAAGTTTTGGATCGAACCAATCCATTGACACAAATAGTTCATGGCAGAAAGTTGAGTTATTTGGGCCCTGGGGGACTAACAGGGCGAACTGCTAGTTTTCGGATACGAGATATTCATTCCAGTCACTATGGGCGTATTTGTCCAATTGATACATCTGAAGGAATCAATGTTGGACTTATTGGATCCTTATCAATTCATGCGAAGCTAGGTCCGTGGGGATCTCTAGAAAGCCCTTTTTATGAGATTTCTGAGAGATCCACAGGGGTACGAATGCTTTTTTTATCGCCGGGTAGAGATGAATACTTTACGATAGCGGCGGGAAATTCTTTGGCTTTAAATGGGGATCTTCAGGAAGAGCAGGTTGTTCCAGCTCGATACCGTCAAGACTTTTTAACTATTGCGTGGGAAAGGGTTCATCTTAGAAGTATTTTCCCCTTCCAATATTTTTCTATTGGAGCTTCGCTCATTCCTTTTATCGAACATAATGATGCGAATCGAGCTTTAATGAGTTCGAATATGCAACGTCAAGCAGTTCCACTTTCTAGGTCCGAGAAATGCATTGTTGGAACTGGGTTGGAACGACAAGCAGCTCTAGATTCCGGGGCTCTTTATATAGCCGAACGCGAAGGAAGGGTCATTTATACGGATACGGACAAAATAGTTTTATCGGGTAATGAAGGTACTCTAAGCATTCGATTAGATCAGTATCAACGCTCAAACAAAAATACTTATATGCACCAAAAACCACAGGCTCGTCGGGGTAAATGCATTAAAAAGGGGCAAATTTTAGCTGACGGTGCTGCTACGGTTGGTGGAGAACTTTCTTTGGGGAAGGGTATATTAGTAGCTTATATGCCGTGGGAAGGTTACAATTATGAAGATGCAGTACTCATTAGTGAACGTTTGGTATATGAAGATATTTATACTTCCTTTCACATACGGAAATATGAAATTCAGATCCATGTCACAAACCAAGGTCCCGAAAGGGTCACTAATGAAATACCCCATTTAGAAGCCCATTTACTCCGCAATTTAGATAAAAATGGAATTGTGATGCTTGGATCTTGGGTAGAGACGGGTGATATTTTAGTAGGAAAATTAACGCCCCAGGTGGTCAAAGAGTCGTCATATGCTCCAGAAGATAGATTGTTACGAGCTATCCTTGGCATTCAGGTATCTACTTCAAAAGAAACGTCTCTAAAACTACCTATAGGCGCTAGGGGTCGGGTTATTGATGTCAGATGGATCGATAAGAAGGGGGGTTCCAGTTATAATCCAGAAACTATTCGTGTATATATTTCACAGAAACGTGACATTAAAGTCGGTGATAAAGTAGCAGGAAGACACGGAAATAAGGGTATTATTTCCAAGATTTTGCCTAGACAAGACATGCCTTATTTGGAAGATGGAATACCTGTTGATATGGTCTTTAATCCTTTAGGAGTACCTTCAAGGATGAATGTCGGACAGATATTTGAATGTTCACTTGGGTTAGCCGGAAACCT